CAATTTTTTGTCATTTTTTTTTTTTTAAATCAATTACGAAATGTTTTTCTAAAGTGCCAAATATTTGTTTTATATCTTCTATATGAAAATCCGCCATTTTAATAAGATCTTCTTGACTGTTATTCAAAAGGTCCAATAATGTATGTATATTGGATTTTTTGAGGCAATTGTAGATCCTAGGTGGCAATTCTAATTGGTCAATAAAAATATAGTTCAATGCTATTTTTTTTTTGTTTTTCCTTATTTCAGCGAATCTATTGTGAAAGGTAAAAAGGGGTAAAGAAATTTTGTGTTGATTGTCCTCTAAATATAAGTTTTCTTCTTCTGCATGTAGAAAGGGAATAAATAAATCAATTAAATTCCGGGAGGCTTCATAAAGTGCTTCTTTCGGGGTTAAACTGCCGTTTGTCCATATTTCGAGAAAAAGTATTTCTTGTTTTTCATTCCCATTTCCATAAGAATGAATACTATGATTCACATTTCGAATAGGCATGAATAGAGCATCTATAGGATAACTTCCATCTTGAAAGTTATTTTGCGCTTTTATCTGATATCCGCGATTTCTCTCGAGTTGTAATCCAATACACAAATCAATTGGTTCCGTCAAGCTAGCTATATGCTGTGTATTGTCAACTATTTCTACATAAGGGGGCAAGATGATATCTTGAGCAGTTACACATCTGGGGCCCCTAACACAAATAGACGCTTCGCAAGTTCCATATAGATTACTTCTCAATACTATTTCTTTCAAATTCATTAAAATTTCGTGTACTGATTCTTGAATACCTACTATGTTAGAGTATTCGTGCGGTATTTTATCAAATTTTGCACGTGTGATACATGTTCCTTCTATTTCGCCAAGTAACGCTCTTCGCATCGCGATGCCTATTGTATCAGCTTGACCTTTCATAAGTGGAGAGAGAATAAAGCGTCCATAATAAAGACATTTACTATCTGTTCTTGATTCAACACATTTCCACTGCAGTGTCCGAGTAGATACTCTTATTTTCTCTCGAACCATAGTAATATTTTACAAAATTGATCATATCTTTGAATCATTTATTTCTCTTGAAATCCCTTCAATTCTTATTTCTACACGCGTCTTTTTTTAGGAGGTCTACAGCCATTATGTGGCATAGGGGTTACGTCTCGTACGAAACTTAATAGTATACCGCTTCTACGAATAGCCCGTAATGCTGCATCTCTTCCGAGACCGGGACCTTTTATCATGACTTCTGCTCGTTGCATACCTTGTTCCACTACTGTACGAATAGCATTTCCTACTGCGGTTTGAGCTGCAAAAGGTGTCCCTCTTTTTGTACCCCTGAATCCACAAGTACCGGCAGAAGCCCAAGAAACCACTCGACCTCGTACATCTGTAACAGTCACAATGGTATTATTGAAACTTGCTTGAACATGAATAACACCCTTTGGTATTTTCCGTGCACTTTTACGCGAACTAATACGTCCATTTCTCCGTGAACCTGTTTTTGGTATAGGTTTTGCCATATTTTATCATCTCATAAATATGATTCAAAGATATATGGATATATCCATTTCATGTCAAAACAAATCCGTCATTTTTTTTTTTTCAGCAATACAAAATTTTAGCAATTATTTTAGAAAGATCATTAGTATATAGTTTAGTAGAATGATTATCCTTGTCGTTGTTTATGTTTTGGGTTAGAACAAATTACTATAATTCGTCCCCGTCGGCGGATCAGTCGACATTTTTCACAAATTGGACGAACAGAAGCCCTTATTTTCATATTTGTTATTCTTTAGTTTTAATTTTGAATCTATTTTTTGGAAGAAAATAAGTTTCTTGATATTTTGAACCTTGAATTCTATTTTTGTAGAAAGGAATAAGGAATGTTGAAAAACGGCTTAATCGTTTGAATCTTTGTTGCGGAGTCTATAAATTATACGACCTCTGGTTGAATCATAACGGCTTACTTCAATCTTAACTCTATCTCCCGGTAGGATTCGTATAGAACTACGTCGTATCCTTCCCGAAACATAACCTAGAATCAGATCTTCATTATCTAAACGAACCCAGAACATACCATTAGGAAGTGATTCAGTAATCAAACCTTCATGAATCCATTTTTGTTCTTTCATTTCAGATAAAACCCCCTTAAAGTATCAACTAATAGAGGAGTGATATTAGACAAGCCGTTTTTTTTCTTTTTTTGTTCCCATTCCCAAATAGGAAATATTGGATCCAATTTGGATATTAATATTCTAGGGATTACCATATATAACATAAAATTTCTCCGCCAATTCCTTCTAGTCGAGCTTCCCGATCCGTCATTATACCTCGAGAGGTAGAAAGAATTGCAATCCCCATTCCACCTAAAATTCTAGGAATTCGTTGATAGTTAGAATAGATTCGTAGACCAGGTCGACTGATCCTTTTTAAATAGAAAGTATTTCTATAAGCCCCTTTCTTATTTCTTCTATGTCGCAGCGTTAAAACCAAAAAATTTTTCTCTCTTTCTTGATGTTTTCTCGCATTTTCAATGAAACCTTCTCGTAAAAGTATTTTAACAATGTTTTCGGTGATGTTAGTAGATACTATTCGAACCGTTCCTTTTCTATTCATGTCAGCATTTCGTATAGAAGTTATTATATCAGCAATAGTGTCCCTACCCATAATGAACTAAAATCGGTGGTGTCCCAAAAATTTGATATAATCAACATGTTATTAGTTTCTTTTTAATTAAAAAATGAAAAAATTTTAAATGAAAGGTATATACGTGATACACAATCTACTATGAGTGAAATTTATTCAAATGCCTTAGATTATCATTTTATAATACCTCAGGAGCTAATGAAACTATTTTAGTAAATTTTTGTCTCAATTCCCGGGCAATCGCACCAAAAATTCGAGTTCCCTTTGGATTTCCTTCTTGATCAATAATAACTGCGGCATTGTCATCATATCGTATTATCATGCCGTTGTCGCGTTTGAGTTCTTTACAGGTACGTACAATTACAGCTCTGATCACTTCGGATCTTTCTAAGGGCGTATTAGGTATTGCTTCTTTGATCACAGCAACAATAACGTCACCAATACGAGCATATCGACGATTGCTAGCTCCTATGATTCGAATACACATCAATTCTCGAGCCCCGCTGTTGTCTGCTACATTCAAAAGGGTCTGAGGTTGAATCATATTTTATTTTTATATGTTCTTTCAATGCAAAACTAAATGCAAAAGGTGAAAAAGAAAAAGAAATATTGTTTGTCCAAAAAAACTTCCACTTGGTGTTATCCAAAAGATCCATTTCCTTTAGTTCTATATTCTTATCCTGAAATAATGAATTGAGTTCGTATAGGCATTTTTGATGCCGCTATTGTGATAGCCCTTCGGGCTACATTTTCTGCTACTCCGCTTATTTCATAAAGTATTCGACCTGGTTTGACAACAGCTACCCAATATTCGGGAGATCCTTTCCCCGAACCCATACGGGTTTCTGCGGGTCTTACTGTAACGGGTTTGTCAGGAAAAACGCGGACCCATATTTTTCCACCGCGACGTGCATTTCGTGTCATTGCTCGTCGCCCGGCTTCTATTTGTCTAGACGTGATCCAAGCGGGTTCAAGTGCCTGAAGAGCATATCTTCCGAAACAAATACGATTACCCCGATAAGATATTCCCTTCATTCTTCCTCTATGTTGTTTACGGAATCGAGTTCTTTTGGGGTTATAGTTGATGGTTCCTTTGTAATTCCATCTCTACTGCAGAACTGGACGTGAGAGTTTCTTCTCATCCGGCTCCTCGCGAATTAAAAAATGGAAATTTCATTTTTTAAATGTCTATTTTTATATAATATATAATAAATAATTAAGATATATATGTAAAAATATAATACACTGAATCAATGAATTATTTTTGATTCATCTAGTTTACTAAATATTTTATTCTATTTTTTTTTTGAATTCCTCGTATTTTAACAATTGAATATGAGAATGAAAAAAAAAAGAAAAAAAAAAGAATTTTCGCGGGCGAATATTTACTCTTTCAATAGCTATTTCGAGTGTAGAGTTAGCTTATAATTTTTCAGAATATATGAATTGTCCTCTGGTTCGTTCCGCCATCCTTTCCAATGAATTATCAGAATTCATTTTCAAGTGAATCTTATGTATTCATGGGTTCCGTCGTTCCCATCGCTTCTTGATTAATGGTTAGGTCTGAATTCTACAATGGAGCTTTTGTTTTTCCACCAACCCCCTTAGTCGTTATTGGCTCTAAGCTCTTATTTTTTTTTGTTCTATAGAACAGATTCATATGATATAATTTTGTTTGAATCTGTATTGATGCTTTAATTACATTTTCTTTTATGAGATGTTCAAAGACCTTACATATTGGAATTATATATCTTTTATATTAGATTCATTTTTTTTTCTTTCTCTCATCTTTCCATTTACCGGTATCCTTTTTTCTTTTTTGTATTTTAATTTTGTTTGACAGTAAATCTAATGAATTGTTTATGTCAAAAAAATTCAGTTGCTACAATGATAGGACTAAAATAGTATATCTTGACTGTTTCTTTGGATCCAGATAATGTGATGCGATGAGTTGGTTATTAGTTCTATAATTTTTAGTTCATACTTGGTACTATAACTTTCTTTTTTTAGTCTTAATTTTAACAAAAACCAACGAGTCACACACTAAGCATAGCAATTATATCAAAAGGTAAATTGAATTTTTATTAAACCTTATGGGATTAAAAATTAGAATTGATTGGATGGAAAAAAGAATCAAAAAGGGTTGCCATTTTTTTGTTCCATCGTTCCATCGAAACAGAAAGACAAGTCAACTAAAGGTTTTTTATTCTTCGTCTATAAATATCATTCTTCGTCTATAAATATCCAAATTTTGATACCCAATACCCCATAGATAGTTCGAACGGTATAGGCACAATAATCAATTTTCGCACGAATGGTTTGTAAGGGAACCCTACCTTCTCTTATCCATTCGATACGTGCAATT